ATTGATATTGTATTTGATCAATGCAATGAATTGTTTCAAAAGACCAATCCTAATTGAATATTGAGCCATAGCATAATGAAATTCATTTGATTGATACATGTACCCACCAACCAATTCAACATAGATCAAAGATATTTCATTGATAAAGCAACTTGTCGATAAAAACAATTTTGCAAGCATTTATAGATACCTATCCCTCTTCTCATATTTCAAAATTGATCTTTTTTGAATTTCCTGAGTTTCTTGTCTTAGTATGAGATAGAACTACCTATAACCTTATAATAATGATTCAATGACTGATTGAAAGTATGAGAAATGGAGTTTAATCCACTTTTATGACATATAGCAGAGCAATCACTTATTAGTTTTAGAATATTTAGAATTTTGAATGTTTTTTTTTTTAAGAATTTACTTCTAATTACTATTTTCATTTTTTATTATCCAATTTTATATTAATTCATAGTAATATATATAATTGATAAATAATGAATATCACTCTATTAAAAAATATTATAATATTTATATATCACTCTAATTATTTTAACTATAAAGATATAAAATAACTATAATTAATGAATCTATAGATTCATTAATTATAATATTAATTTTCTAATTATAATAATAATATTTATTTTATAATAAATAATAAAAATTGAGTAATATAGATTATATATAATCTATATTAAATTCTATATATAAATTAACTAATATAACTAATAAATAACAATTGAAATTTGAAATAAAAGATCAAATAATTTTGATAAAAATCCAATTTTTTATAGAATTCAAAAATGGTAATTAGAATGAACCATTCATAAAATAAATAAAAATGACAAATTATAAAATTCTATGGAATCATGAAAGACATAAAAATCCTTTGAATTGATTCGCATTATTCCATTTTATTTATATTGACAATTTCAAAAAACTATTCATACTATGATCATAGTATGATGGCAGTTGGGCAAGTATGCCCCCATCGTCTAGTGGTTCAGGACATCTCTCTTTCAAGGAGGCAGCGGGGATTCGACTTCCCCTGGGGGTAGGGTACTACGAAAGAAAGTTGATCAGGAATTATCAAAAAAAGAAGCCTAGAATGGATTCTTCTTGGGTCGATGCCCGAGCGGTTAATGGGGACGGACTGTAAATTCGTTGGCAATATGTCTACGCTGGTTCAAATCCAGCTCGACCCACTAATTCGCCGATCCACCATGAAAGGTTATAACCCTTTTTTTCTTCTTCATAAATTTTGGATACGGAAGAATAAAAAAAAAGTCCGATTTCTGTTTTTTTTTTTCAAAAAATTATTATCTTAATAATGATCTCGATTCAGATTAGGATCTGTAAGTATCAAGTTTAAGAAAAGAATAACGAAAAAAAAACTCTTTTTTTTTTCGTTATTCTTTGAAAGATTGATTTGATTAGCAATCAATTTTGCAATAAATAAAAATGACTAATAATCTATGCTCCTCTCATTAAAGTAAAGTGCATGTCTGTGTGTATATCAATACATTACTCGCGCCTCTGTTACAATATGTAGATTTTCATCTATATAGAATCTAAAATCTACATAAATCCACATAGAAGAGGTTTGAAGGCAATGAAATCATAAACATATATGTTGTACATTTTTTTCCCTGGGATTGTAGTTCAATTGGTCAGAGCACCGCCCTGTCAAGGCGGAAGCTGCGGGTTCGAGCCCCGTCAGTCCCGACACGGATCCAAATCCAATCAAAATAGATATATCAATTCATCTCTTACTTTATTGGAAAAGAGAGAACAAATAACATAACAGAATTTTCGGATCTTTCTTGTTTTATAGTTTTTATATTTTATTTTTTCACATTTATTATGAAACCAAACAAATCTGGAAATTTGCAATTCTTTAAGAAGTACTTTTTCATGGGATAAAGGCATATGTAGATTAGTACAATTATTGGTAGAATCATATTCAGGATTCAAACAATAGATACCAGAATGGGCCTGGCTTTTTGAATTACTTCCGATTGTGGGAGTACTATATGTTTCGGGTAGCACATACAAAAATTCCATTTGTACGATACAAAATCAATTTCACCAAAATCAATTTCACATAGTTACTTTGATAGAATTTTTCATATTAAAATATCTTTCCGATTTTGTGTAATCTAAATTATTAATTAAAATTACGAATTTTAATTTTAAAGAATCTATCTCATTCAAATTTCACACCGGACTTTTGATATATATGTCCCATTCCTAATTCAAGTAAAGAGGATATTACTAAAATCAAACAAGGATTCCATCTCTTTTAGCGAAGGAATTTTTTATTATTTTTTTAGTTTAAGTTGAAAAAAGTTTTTTTTAATGATAAATAAAATACTAAAAGAAACAAATTTTTGATTGGATCAGTAATAAAATTGAGAATTTGGTATGGATAAAAGATCTTCCTATGTTATACTATTCAATTCTCGACGATGAATTGATTTGATAGTTCAGATATTGTTATTCATGATATTCTAATAGGATTCGATATCATCGCGATGTAATTCATACTATTGAATTTACAAGCCAAAGATTTCTCATTTCTATGGGATTAAATCCTGAGTTATTGCGAATAAAAAAAAAAAATGAAACGATGAAATTATGGAAGTAAATATTCTCGCATTTATTGCTACTACACTGTTCATTCTAGTTCCTACTGCTTTTTTACTTATAATATACGTAAAAACAATCAGTCAAAGTGATTAATTTGAATTAAACTTTACTTTTTAGTTCTTATCAATGACTGAAGAGAATACAACGAAAATCAAAAGGATTCCAATTTAGCGTCTTAAATGAAATGAGTGTACTAGAATTATAAGTATTCTACGAGAGCAGTATTCTATGAGATCCGATAGTATGGTAGAAAGATATCTATGAATCCTTCTACCATACTAGCTATTATAGTTATTGGAGTGTGTAAAGTTCTACTGTATAAAGATAAATATACAGGTTGAATATAGATCAACCTACAATATATATCTTCATATTCATATAGATTAATTCCCTATATCTAATGTTAATGTACATAGTATCCCAATTCTATTTCTTTGCTTCATTTATTGATTTCATTTATGTTTATCTTGATTCTAATCAATCGCGAAAGGCAACTCTTACTCTTATGATTCTAATTCATAGATTTATGATTCTTTTCAATATGAATCCTGATATCCATCCGAAGAATCAAATCAATGATGGAAAAAAATGTTATGGGCATATAGTAATAAAATAATATTTTTTTACCACTCTAAAGAAGTAATTGATTGAACAATTTGAAAATGATAGAGGGGTTCGGTTCCGTGGAAAGGTCTTCTCTTCGGATTTCAAAAATCATTAGCAAACCCCATCTTTAACGTTTTAAGCATGATATGCAATGAGTTCCATAAAGCAAAAAAAAAAGCATAACTAAAATAATTAATAAAACGAGTGGTAAGCATGCAATATGTGAGTGACTAGCCCGAGGAAATATCTTATTACGCGGAGCATCTTATTGGACAACCACTATGTCTCTGTTCTTTTGGGTCGAAAGTATATATACATTTTCAAATTACTAAGCAAAACTTTTTTCTTTGAACAGTAAAAAAGGGAAAAAACAAATAAAAGAAAAAAAGGCTCGGCAGAACAATCTATAAAACAATTGATACAGTTTGAGGTTGATTCCTCAATTAGTAGTACTTCTAGAGTCCACTTCTTCCCCATACTACGAGTGAAAGGGAAAATGTAAAGACTACCATTAAAGCAGCCCAAGCGAGACTTACTATATCCATGTAAATTATGTCCCCTATCTCTATGAATATAAAATAATTATTCCATTATTGTTCACTAATCATTATTGTTCACTAATAATAGTTAAATTATTAGTGCAGAGTCAAAAATAAATTCAGGCACAACACCATTCACCATTGATGAAACAATCAACTAACAAACGAGTTCTTATATGATTTTGAGTCTAATGGAAAAGCTTGGTCTTTCTTTTGTTGCCCTCCATTTAATTTTTTTTTTAAGTAGAAAAGTTGAGAATCAAGCTAGATCACACATACCTATTCCTTTCTCATTTGATCTAATCTTTACCGTCTCCTAATTGTTTCATAGAGTCGCTCGGGAGACGGCTTATTCCATTCGTGACTGCGGGTTACCAAAAAGAAGGAATTCGCTTTTTTACTTAATATAACTTTCTAAAAAGTTATAGAACAAAATAGAATAATAATTGAATCCGGGAACAATCAGAGATTTTCTTTTCATAAGTATATAAAGTATCTTCCGCTTTCCGAAACTAAAATAGATCCCCTATACATATATCCAATCTAATTTTAGAACCAGTCAGCAGTCACTACATTAGTAGTCAAAAGACTATCATATCAAGAGTTAATGATTCCTTTTCATTATTAGAATCTTTCCTTGAAGCCTAGACGCAATGATTTATAGCATTTTATTTTAGAAAACCAAATCCCTAACGCGGATACTGCGAATCAAGCAAATAAAAAGAGTCCTTTTCTTCCACTTGCTTCTGCTGGAAAAAAAATGCAAGTTATATTAGTAAAACTAAAGAGAGAATTTCAATTCTTTTTTTGATGAGGCGACACCCGGATTTGAACTGGGGAAAAAGGATTTGCAGTCCCCCGCCTTACCGCTCGGCCATGCCGCCAAAACGATACAAAATATATGAGAATAGTCCTCTTTTTTTTTATGTGTATCTGCAATCCTGTTTTCCTTTATTTTTTTTTCCTAAACTCAAAAATAAAATATAAAATAAAGGCCTCCCTTTTTTTTTTTCTATTGAAAAACCAAATATGTATTTTCAGTCACAAAAGAAAATATTCAGGAGAAATGGGAACCGTTAACTATTGACTGTAAATTGATGAACGATTCTTGCATTTTAATTGCAAATTGTGTTTCTCTAATGATATATATAATATAATTCAAAAAATTACCAAATGGATACCTAACTAAATCTTAATTGATACATAATCAATCTGTAC